GCGCCGGATCCTTCCGGAAATATAACCTAGAATGAAATCTTCATTATCTAAACGAACCCGAAACATACCATTTGGAAGTGATTCAGTAATTAAACCTTCATGAATCCATTTTTGTTCTTTCATTCCATGCAAAACCTCCTTAAATTAAAGTATTAACTAATTAATGTAGGAGGAGTGAGATTAAAAACCGGTCCTTTCTCTTTTTTTTTTTTTCACAAAACAAAAAAGAAGTTTCGAAAAAAATTCAAAAAAATTAGGATATCAGAAAGATTACCATATATAACACAAAATTTCTCCGCCGATTCCTTCTAGCCGAGCCTCTCGGTCTGTCATTATACCTCGAGAAGTAGAAAGTATTACAATCCCCATTCCGCCTAAAATTCTAGGAATTTGTTGATAGTTAGAATAGATTCGTAGACCCGGTCGACTTATTCGTTTTAAATTTAAACTAGTTCTATGGAGCCCTTTTCTATGTCGTAGGGTTAAAACCAAAAAAGATTTGTCGCTTTCACGATGTTTCCTGGCGTTTTCAATAAAACCTTCTCGTAAAAGTATTTTAATAATGTTTTTGGTGATATTAGTAAACGGTATTCGAATCGTTCCTTTTCTATTCATAGCAGCATTTCGTAGAGAGTTTATTATGTCAGCAAGAGTGTCCCTACCCATGATAAACTAAAATTATTGTTGCCTCTCATTTTTTATATTGACATGCTCTTTGGTCTTTTTTTTTTTAATATATGCGTCAGACACACAAAATTTACTAATAAATTTCATCTATTTCATAATTGGTTTCCTTCAAATTGTATACTATAACTATGTCGCAGACTCTTCTTCTATCTTATAAAACCTCGGGTGCTAGTGAAACTATTTTAGTGAAATTTAACTGTCTCAATTCCCGGGCGATCGCACCAAAAATTCGAGTTCCTTTCGGATTTCCTTCTTGATCAATGACAACTGCAGCATTGTCATCATATCGTATTATCATGCCATTGTCGCGTTTGAATTCTTTACAAGTACGCACAATTACAGCTCTGATCACTTCTGATTTTTCTAGGGATGTATTTGGTAATGCTTCCTTGATCACAGCAACAATAACGTCACCAATTTCAGCATATCGTCGATTACTAGTCCCTGTGATTCGAATACACATCAATTCTCGGGCCCCGCTGTTATCTGCCACATTCAAATGGGTCTGAGGTTGAATCATTTTTTTTTGTTAATCTATTCTTGCAATACAGCCAAAAGGCGAAGTAAAAAAAAGAGATATTGTTTGTCCAAAAAAAAAAAGAAATTTGCAATTGTTTTTTTATCCCAAAAAGCCCTTTTCTTGGGTTTGGGTGGGTTCTACATTCTACATTTCTAGACCGAAATAATGAATTGAGTTCGTATAGGCATTTTTGAAGCCGCTATTGAAATAGCTTTTTGAGCTATATTTTCTCCTACTCCGTTCATTTCATAAAGTATCCTACCCGGTTTAACGACAGCTACCCAATATTCAGGAGATCCTTTCCCCGAACCCATACGTGTTTCTGTAGGTCTTACCGTAACCGGTTTGTCTGGAAATAAACGTACCCATATTTTTCCACCGCGGCGGACATTTCGTGTCATTGCCCGCCGACCTGCTTCTATTTGTCTAGATGTAATCCACGCGGGTTCAAGTGCCTGAAGAGCATATCTACCGAAAGAAATATGATTACCTCGATAAGATATTCCTTTCATTCTTCCTCTATGTTGTTTACGGAATCTGGTTCTTTTGGGGTTATAGTTGATGATTCTTTCTCACTTTCACCTCTACTCCAGAACCGGACATGAGAGTTTCTTCTCATCCGGCTCCTTGCGAATAACAGAAAAGGATTCAAAAAAAGATATATTGATGAATAATATACCGAATCATGGGATTCTTTCAGATTTCATTCATCTAAATCTCTTAGAAATTTTTCTATCTTAATTTTGTTTTGCTATATAACTAAACACGTATCCTATATTATTTAGAAGGTAATTATTATAGATATTTATATATAATATAGTTCTATAATAGAGATAGGGACGTTTTCTTATAATGAATCTTTATTTTGTTTGGCTTTTTCTATTTTCATTTCAGATTTAGATCGATCAGAATTTGAAAAGAAAGATACAATAAAACCTAAAAACTTTCGCAGGCGAATATTTACTCATTCTGTAGTTATTTTAGTTGTCGGACTAGTCATGAACTTTCCTTTCAGGATACACTGGATTGTTCTCCGTCTGGTTTGCTTCGCCATCCCACCCAATGAATTCTACGCCTTCACAGGTTTCGTCGTTCCCATCGCTTCTCAATTAATGGTTAGGTTTTAATTCTACAATGGAGTCTCTAATTCAATTTGTTCTTGAGTCAATTTTCGCAGTCTTTATTGGCTCGAGACTCTTGATTTTTTTTGTTCTATTAATGGATTCGTTTAATTATAGATCAATCAGTATTTATGCTTTTTTACACTGCCTTTTTTTTTTATTTTAGGATTTT